GACTAAAAAAGTGCTTGAAAAAAGGGTAGAATTAAAACAGATACAGATCAAATTAAATATATTAAGCATAACAAAAATTTGGTTTTCTTGTGGATAATTTGATTTTGATTGAGTTATTAATCTATTTTTTATATAAGGAAAAAATAAAGAAAGATAGTCTAAAAAGACTTTGTTGAACTTACTCAATCAAAAATCCTTTAATTCTTACAAGAGAATTAAAGAAATCATATTTTCATACAATATCTTAATTGAATTCTATGTAATGATCAATAAATTGAGTTTTATTTGCTATCTACACGTGTCAAAATACCAGGACCAATCTAATCTATATTTGATTTGGGGTAAAATTGAATTGACGAACAACCAATAGCAATATTACTGTTTTAGTAGTCTTGAATAGAAATCAAAATGGGGCGTAGCCAAGCGGTAAGGCAACGGGTTTTGGTCCCGCTATTCGGAGGTTCGAATCCTTCCGTCCCAGAGTATAGTCATTACAGAATCAATCTTGTATTGCCTTTTTTTAAACTTAAACCGTCTTTTTTTTCTTTCTTTTTAAAAATAAAATAATGAATTAAGAATAAAATATTGAAGTGAAAAGAATTTGATTCTTCTTTCTTCTTTTTCATCATTTCAACCAAATTCAAATAAGATTTATTTGCTTGTGTGTGATTCGGGTAAGTAAGGTGGAAACATAGATTATAAGAGTTTGAATTCAAACAAATAAAAAGAAATCCTTTATTTATTTTATTTATTTAAAATATAGAAATAGAGATTTCTATATAAAATTTAGATTTTGCATATATACAATCTAATATGGGATTCATTTCAATTCTGACTGAAACTTTTTCTTCTTCTTCGTAAATTCACTATTCCATTCATAGAGAAAGAAAAAGTATACGTTACTATATACTCACTGAACAATGACTATTCATGATTCCATAATTGAATCAATTACATACTGGTTCCAAACTATAGGAATGTTATGGTAAAACTTCGTTTAAAACGATGTGGTAGAAAGCAACGCGCGACTTGAATTCAAGGACATGATCCGCTGTGGATTCTTTCATCCGCCACTTTTTATATAGGAATATATGTGCTCTTGGCTCGACATTTTTTGTTCTATTTTACTAGAGTCCTACACTTTTTTGGAATCTAAAAAATACTACAGGATGGAGCTCGAGGAGAATAGAAAGTATTTATTCCTTTCTCAGGAGTAAGGATCTAGGGTTAGTGCGAATCAATAAGTTGGAACAACTTCGTAAGTATTATTTTTTTCAATATAAAAATAGAAAAGATCCCTTTCAAGCAATTTTCCAATCCAAAAGGAAATTTTTTAAAATTGGAAAATTCTAAATTCTTTGGATCAAAATAAAAGTGTATCGTGTGTGAATCAAGTGTTTGTATGATTCTTTGATAGAAAGAAAAGAAATCATAAACAAAATAAGGGGCTTGTTGCTGGCTTTTTTTTAATAAAACGATTCAAGATCACCGAAGTAATGTCTAAACCCAAAGATTCAAAGTAAAGATAAAGAATCCTCGAACAAGGAAATCCTGTTTTCAATTGTTTGAACAACTAGATCAGAAAGAAGAATCAAAATTGATTCTAAAAAATGATACAAACAAAAAAAGGTTAGAGACTACTCAATAAAAGGAATACTTAAGGATTCTCTGTTGAGATATTTGGGAGTTATCCAACTTGAGTTATGAGAGTACGAATGTTACAAATGCTTTTTCTTAAAAAAAAAAGGATTTATGATTTCACTACTGTCTAATTTATTTGATGTTTTTATTAATCTATTTGACATTCTAATTTTATATATAGACTTAACTTCTACTCATTTAAATTGAATTCTTTTTTTCTCGAGCCGTACGAGGAGAAAACCTCTTATACGTTTCTAGGGGGGGTATTATTCATCTACATCTATCCCAATGAGCCGTTTATCGAATCGTTGCAATTGATATTCGATCCCGAAGAGAAGGAAGAGATCTTCGGAAAGTGGGTTTTTATGATCCGATAACTAATCAAACCTATTTAAATCTTCCTGCTATTCTCGATTTCCTTAAAAAAGGCGCTCAACCTACAGGAACAGTTCATGATATTTCAAAGAAGGCAGGGGTTTTTACTGAATTTAGTCTTAATCAAACGAAATTGAATTAATGAAATATAAAAAATAGAGGGTGTGAAAGACTCATATATAGTTTTGTATCAAATTTTATCTACTCTTTTCTTTCCTCCTCTTTCGCTTTCTTCATATCTATTTTATTATTTGATTTTTTATTATAATTTCTATTTATTTCTATTTAGTATTCCTACTTTAAGTATTCTTACTTTAGTAGGAATACTAAATAATACCATGTTCTATAATCATAAATAAAGATTATTTATATATTATATAAGTTTATTGATAAAAATACATAAAAAAGTCAAAAGTAAATAAATCAAGATAAAGGGTCTAAAAAAATAGAAAAAAAAATATGAAATTAGCCTAACTGGGTTAGTTTTCATTCATTGGAGAGTAATTACGAACAACTACAAAAACAAAGGATGAAGCTTGTTTATTTATTTATTTTTCTATTCTTTTCGGCATATTCAAGATTCACAATCATATTGACAAGAGTGTATCGACCAAATATAATTCGATCATAGATAAATAGATCCATTTATCCCCGACCCATACATAGATGGGTTTGTTTTTTTTTACTTTATTTCCTACTCCTATTTGTTTTTTTGTTTTTCTTTTAGTGAACAAAAAAAAATGGTTAAATAACATAAGAATAAGAGACACCCCTTTAAATGTAAATGAAATAAAAAATGAAATAAATTCCATTTCGTTTTCTTTAAAAAAATTGGATATCTTTTTATTTGATTTGAGAATTTTTCGTATTTTTATATGATCCGTTCATTTTTTTTATGTTCAGAATTAATTAGAACTTTGAATTGAAATTGATTGGATTTTTTGCTAATTTAGTTTAATTTTTTATTGCATTGCTAAATTCAAATTATTAATTGAATTGATTTTTATTCTTTATTCTGGTTGTATCTATATATTTGAATTACTTTTTTGGGGGGTTGCTAACTCAACGGTAGAGTATTCGGCTTTTAAGTGCGACTAGCATCTTTTACACATTTGTATGAAGAAAAGGATTCGTCCAGATCTGCGGTAGAGTTTGTAAGACCACGACTGATCCTGAAAGGAATGAATGGAAAAAACAGCATGTCGTATCAATGGAGAATTCAGATAACATTTATTTTTCCTGATCGGTACAACCTTGTGTTTGAATTTTCGGTGCGGAAAAAAAATGGAATTCAAAGTTGGGTCGAGTGAATAAATGGATGGATAAAAAACCCTGTTTCCCTGATTCCAGGAAAACAAAAAGCAACGAGCTTCCATTCGTAATTTGAAAAATTACCCGATCTAATTAAATGTTAAAAATAAATTAGTGCCTAATATGGTATATGGTATGGGAAGGTTTTTTTTCTTATGTGTATTATCCATTTTTTTTTCTCATGAGTCCTAACTATTTGTTTTTCCCTATTCCGTTTGGGTTGCAGATGGATGTGTAAAAGAAGCAGTATATTGATAAAAAAAGATATATATTTCCAAAATCAAAAGAGCGATTAGGTTGAAAAAAAAAATAAAGGATTTCTAATCATTCTAATCATCTTGTTTTGTTATTCTATAACGAACATAAACCTATTAAAAAGAAGATAGAGAATCCGTTTAGGAGTCTACCTGTTTATGAGGTATCTATTGCTTTCGTAGTATAATACCTTGTTTTAACTGTATCGCACTATGTATCATTTCAGAACTCAAGAAAATAAAGACTTTACCTTCAGTTCAAATCGAATTTCAATTCAAATGGAGGAATTTCAAGGATATTTAGAGTTCGATGGAGCTCGGCAACACAATTTCCTATATCCACTTTTTTTTCGGGAGTATATTTATGTACTTGCTCATGATCATGGTTTAAATAGATTAAATAGAAATAGATCCATTTTCTTGGAAAATGCAGGTTATGACAAAAAATATAGTTCACTAATTGTGAAACGTTTGATTTTTCGAATGTATGAACAAAATCATTTGATTATTTCCACTAATGATTTTAGCCAAAATAACTTTTTTAGACATACCAATCATTTCTATTTTCAAATGATATCCGCCTTATTTGCAGTCATTGTGGAAATTCCTTTTTCCCTAAGATTAGTATCCTCCTTCGAAGGAAAACAGCTAGCAAAATCTCATAATTTACAATCAATTCATTCAATATTCCCTTTTTTAGAAGACAAATTATCACATTTAAATTCTGTTTTAGATGTACTAATACCTTACCCCATTCATCTGGAAATCTTGGTTCAAACTCTCCGTTACCGAGTAAAAGATGCCTCTTCTTTGCATTTATTGCGATTCTGTCTATATGAGTATTGGAATTGGAAGAATTTTTATACTCAAAAAAAATCAATTTTGAATACAAGATTTTTCTTGTTCTTATATAATTCTCATGTATGTGAATACGAATCCATCTTATTTTTTCTACGCAAGGGGTCTTCTCATTTACGATCGACATCTTTTGCAATCCTTTTTGAGCGAATTTTTTTCTATGGAAAAATAGAACATCTTGTAAAAGTTTTTGTTAATAATTTTCAGGACATCCTAGGACTGCTCAAGGATCCTTTCATACATTATGTTAGATATCACGGAAAATGCATTCTGGCAGCAAAGGATAGGCCGCTTTTAATGAATAAATGGAAATCTTATTTTGTTAATTTATGGCAATGGCATTTTTCCGTATGGTTTCAACCGCAAAAGGTCCATATAAATCAATTATCTAAAGATAATTTATACTTTTTGGGCTATCTCTCAAGTTTGCGATTCAATCCTTTAGTGGTACGTAGTCAAATGCTAGAAAAATCATTTCTAATAGATAATGTTAGAAAGAAACTCGATACAAAAATTCCAATTTGTTCTATTATTGGGTCATTGGCTAAAGAAAGATTTTGT